AATGGGTTGAAATATCTATTGATATTCTACAAGAAGTATTTTATTGAAGGCTTAAGTTATTACTCAACAAATAAAAATTGAAATTATGAACGGGCGAGATCAATTCAGAAGCACTTTTTTTTTATTCTTCAGAATATAGCAGACAGAATTCCATTGGTATAATTTTGGACCTTCCAATCTATTTTTTCTCTATCTATTCTACAACCATACGAAGATAAATAATACTGATTCGGTCCTAAAATTTATTTGTGACCCACGAGGAGCCGTATGAGGTGAAAATCTCATGTACGGTTTTGGACTAGCGATGGAAACAGTGATGTTATCATCGACTATAATTATCTAACAGTTCAAGTACAGTTGATATAGTTGAGGCGCAATCAAAATATGGTTTTTGGGGATGGAATTTGTGGCGTCAGCCAATAGGGTTTATCGTTTTTCTAATTTCTTCTCTAGCAGAATGTGAGAGATTACCTTTTGATTTACCAGAAGCGGAGGAAGAATTAGTAGCAGGGTATCAAACCGAATATTCAGGTATCAAATTTGGTTTATTTTACGTTGCTTCCTATCTAAATCTATTACTTTCTTCGTTATTTGTAACAGTTCTTTACTTGGGGGGTTGGAATATTTCCATTCCGTACGTATTCGTCCCTGAGCTATTTGAAATAAATAAAATAAATGGAATCATTGGAACGACAATTGGTATCTTTATTACATTAGCTAAAACTTATTTGTTTTTGTTTATTTCTATCGCAACACGATGGACTTTACCTAGGTTAAGAATGGACCAATTATTAAATCTCGGGTGGAAATTTCTTTTACCCATTTCTCTCGGTAATCTATTATTAACAACTTCTTTCCAACTTCTTTCACTGTAAAGAAAAAAAGAATATGAGATTCATGACTTGGTTCAAACAAGAGAAAGAAACAAACATAAAATTATTCATAGATATTCACGATATGTTCCCTATGGTAACTGGGTTCATGAATTATAGCCACCAAACAGTCCGAGCAGCAAGGTACATTGGTCAAGGTTTCATGATTACCTTATCCCACGCAAATCGTTTACCCGTAACTATTCAATATCCTTATGAAAAATTAATCACATCAGAGCGTTTCCGCGGACGAATCCATTTTGAATTTGATAAATGCATTGCTTGTGAAGTATGTGTTCGTGTATGCCCTATAGATCTACCCGTTGTTGATTGGAAATTTGAAACGGATATTCGAAAAAAACGATTGCTTAATTACAGTATTGATTTCGGAATTTGTATATTTTGTGGTAACTGCGTTGAGTATTGTCCAACAAATTGTTTATCAATGACTGAAGAATATGAACTTTCTACTTACGACCGTCACGAATTGAATTATAATCAAATTGCTTTGGGCCGTTTACCAATGTCAGTAATTGACGATTATACAATTCGAACAATTTTGAATTCAATTCAAAGAAAAACTCAGTAAGTAAACCTCCTGTTCTATTAAAGTAAAGATAAATTTCCCATTCATTCTTTTACTTTTAAGGTTCTGTTTTGGTTTAAGTTAAAAGACTGTTTGGTTTGAATTAAAAAAAGAATGAGGCCTTTGGTCAATAAATAAAAATTCAATTACAAATTAACTGGTTGATAAGAATTTCGGATTCCTTTTTATTGAAAATAAAAATATATTAATATATTCGTAATTATTTAGAAATATATAGTTTCAAAAAACAAAATACCCTTTTCTTTTGAACAAACAAAAAATAATCAAAAACGAAACTGTCCAATAATTGTGCTTAGAGCAATTCACGCCTAATAGATTAGGATTTTATTCAATTAGGAACGTATCATAAAAAAAACTTCCTGGTCGGGTCAATAAGATCATGAAAAGCATTTAGATTTATTTATTTCTTATTTTACACAGAATGGATTTGCCTGGACCAATACACGATTTTCTTTTAGTTTTTCTGGGATCGGGTCTTATATTAGGAGGCCTGGGAGTGGTATTACTTACCAATCCAATTTATTCTGCCTTTTCATTGGGATTGGTTCTTGTTTGTATATCCTTATTTTATATTCTCTCAAATTCTCATTTTGTAGCTGCTGCCCAGCTCCTTATTTATGTGGGAGCCATAAATGTTTTAATCCTATTTGCTGTGATGTTCATGAATGGTTCAGAATATTATAAAGATTTTAATCTGTGGACCATTGGGAATGGCCTTACTTCGTTGGTTTGTACAAGTATTCTTGTTTCGCTAATTACTACTATATTAGATACATCATGGTACGGGATTATTTGGACTACAAGATCAAATCAAATTATAGAACAAGATTTGATAAGTAATAGTCAACAAATTGGAATTCATTTAGCAACCGATTTTTTTCTTCCATTTGAATTCATTTCAATAATTCTTTTAGTTGCTTTGATAGGTGCAATTGATGTGGCTCGTCAGTAATAAATCTTTATAACTAGGAATAGCAAGCAATCAAAATTAAACCTTTTTCTGTTTTTTATGTCTTATCGCATCCATTTTCTTTGAATTCTATTTGAATATTGCTCGTGTATAAAATATAAATTCGTTTATTCGATATATTTACAATAGATTCTTTTTTTTTGTTATACTCTAGTCAATCAAATCTGTTGAATTATTGTTCATATTAATAATGAATCGAAATTGATAAGGAGTTGGTCAATGATGCTCGAACATATACTTGTTTTGAGTGCCTATTTATTTTCTATCGGTATTTATGGATTGATCACGAGTCGAAATATGGTTAGGGCCCTTATGTGTCTTGAACTTATACTGAATGCGGTTAATATAAATTTTGTAACATTTTCTGATTTTTTTGATAGTCGGCAATTAAAAGGAAATATTTTCTCAATTTTTGTTATAGCTATTGCAGCCGCTGAAGCAGCTATTGGATCAGCTATTGTGTCCTCGATTTATCGTAACAGAAAATCAACCCGTATCAATCAATCAACTTTGTTGAATAAGTAATATTAATAATATTAAATTATAAGATTCACCAATTTGAATTAGCATGTACAATATGTTGGAATCTACATCATGTTTTCGAAAACGTAAGAAATCAAAGTATCTTGGTCCTTTCTTATGAGTTGATCCCGAAGGAAATTGATTAGAAAATTTCTGGTAAATCGTTGATTCATCTGGTGTTTAACTATATTTATTTACAAGTTTACTAGATTGAAATTTTATGATGTTCAAAAATTTATAGATCCCATGTCACATTCAGTAAAAATTTATGATACATGTATTGGGTGTACTCAATGTGTCCGAGCCTGCCCTACCGATGTGTTAGAAATGATACCTTGGGATGGATGTAAAGCTAAGCAAATTGCTTCCGCTCCAAGAACAGAAGATTGTGTTGGTTGTAAGAGATGTGAATCCGCTTGTCCAACGGACTTCTTGAGCGTTCGAGTTTATTTATGGCATGAAACAACTCGAAGTATGGGTCTAGCTTATTGATACGGTCCAGAAAACCCTAGTTGAATACATTTTGAACCCATTTGATTTTTTTTACTGAAAAAACCCGTGCTCAAAAAAACCTTTTTGAGCACGGGTTTTTCTGGTCCAAGTGTATCTTGTCTTTACCACGAATTATTTTCCTTGGTTAACAATAATTGTATTTTTACCAATATCTGCAGGTTCTTTACTTTTCTTTCTTCCTCATAAAGGAAATAAGCTAATTAAGTGGTATACAATATGTATATGCATTTTCGAACTCCTTCTAACAACCTATGCATTTTGTTATCATTTCCGATTGGACGATCCATTAATCCAGCTGGCGGAAGATTATAAATGGATAAATTTTTTTGATTTTTACTGGAGATTGGGAATAGATGGACTTTCTATAGGGCCCATTTTACTGACAGGATTTATCACCACTTTAGCGACTTTGGCGGCTTGGCCAGTTACTCGAGATTCGCGATTATTTCATTTCCTGATGCTAGCAATGTACAGTGGTCAAATAGGATCATTTTCTTCTCGAGACCTTTTACTTTTTTTCATCATGTGGGAGTTCGAATTAATTCCCGTTTATCTACTTCTATCCATGTGGGGGGGAAAGAAACGTCTGTACTCGGCTACAAAATTTATTTTGTACACTGCAGGGGGTTCCGTTTTTCTATTAATAGGAGTTTTGGGTCTCGGTTTATACGGTTCTAATGAACCAACATTAAATTTTGAAACATTAGCTAATCAATCATATCCTGTCGCACTGGAAATAATATTCTATATTGGATTTCTTATTGCTTTTGCTGTCAAATCACCGATTATACCCTTACATACGTGGTTACCGGATACCCATGGGGAGGCCCATTACAGTACTTGTATGCTTCTAGCCGGAATTTTATTAAAAATGGGAGCATATGGATTAGTTCGGATCAATATGGAATTATTACCCCATGCACATTCCATATTTTCTCCCTGGTTGATAATAGTGGGTACAATGCAAATAATTTATGCAGCTTCAACATCTCTTGGTCAACGGAATTTAAAAAAAAGAATAGCCTATTCCTCCGTATCTCATATGGGTTTCATAATTATAGGAATTGGTTCGATAACTGATACGGGACTCAACGGAGCTATTTTACAAATAATATCTCATGGCTTTATCGGTGCTGCACTTTTTTTCTTGGCAGGAACGAGTTATGATAGAATGCGTCTTGTTTATCTCGACGAAATGGGCGGAATGGCCGTTTCGATTCCCAAAATATTTACGATGTTCAGTATCTTATCCATGGCTTCTCTTGCATTACCGGGCATGAGTGGTTTTGTTGCAGAATTGATAGTCTTTTTTGGAATAATTACCAGCCAAAAATATTTTTTAATGCCAAAAATACTAATTACTTTCGTAATGGCAATTGGAATGATATTAACTCCTATTTATTCATTATCTATGTCACGTCAAATGTTCTATGGATACAAGCTATTTAATGCTCCGAGTTCTTATTTTTTTGATTCTGGACCCCGAGAGTTATTTGTTTCGATCTCTATCTTTCTACCAGTAATAGGTATTGGTATTTATCCGGATTTAGTCCTCTCATTATCAGGTGAGAAGGTCGAAACTATTCTATATAATTATTTTTATAGATAGTTTTCATGAATCAAAAAAATCAAAAAGGAATCCTATGGTTTTTAAAATTGTTCGTTGTACAATGAACAAGAAAAAAAAGAAGTCTTTTTTCTTCTCTTAAGTTTAAGTTAAGTAAAAAGGTAAAAGCATTAAATTGAATTTTAATCAGACATCTTTGGCTTTTGTTAGAACCTTTTGAATCAAGTAGTGGAGCGATTCAAAAGGTTCTTGACAGCTTACAAGCTTACAATAAGTTTTCTTATACTTATATACAATATATACGCCGTCCTGTGTTAGTATTTGTTAGGCCTAGCCTCTATTATTCAATTCAATTAGATGTTAATTTAATGTAAATGAACCATAACTATGTAAACCTATTCCTAATAGATTGACCCCAAAATAGCATATCCAAATTATAAGAAATCCCATAGAAGCCACAAGTGCGGAATTTACACCTTCCAAATTTTTATTTGTTCGGGTATGGAAATAAATCGCGAATACGGTCCAAGTAATAAACGCCCAAGTTTCCTTTGGGTCCCAATTCCAATATGATCCCCACGCCTCATTAGCCCATACGGCTCCCGAAAGAATTCCTATGGTTAAAAAGATAAACCCGAGACTAATAATACGATAACTCCAACGATCCAATTGTTGAGTCAATTGATATCTGTAATAATTTTTATAAGAAATAAAATAAGTGTTTAGTAAAACATTGCTTCTTTCATTCATGTATTGGATTTTCCCCAACGAAAATGAAAAATTATTGTTTTCACCAATAATCTTTATGGCCTTTCGAAATGTAATGACTAGAAGAGCTACTGATAATAATGATCCACATAAAAGAGCTGCATAGCCTAATACCATCATACTTACGTGCATCATTAACCACTGGGATTGGAGAGCAGGTGCTAATATTGCGGATTGATGCATTTTGGTTAAAAGACCCGAAGTGGCAAAGCCTTGGGTAAAAATAGCACTTGGTGCGGTTATTGCACTTAAATTATTTTTGCGCTTTTTTAATTTTAAATAGGAAACCATATGAATAAGGGAGAAACCCCATGAAAGAAAGATTAATGATTCATATAAATCACTTAATGGGAAATGTCCTGAATAAATCCAACGAGTGACTAATAATCCTGTTATACAGAAAAAGGTGACTATCATGCCCTTTTCTGATGAATCATATAGTCCTACGACTTCATCTACTAATAAGAATAAGGTTAAAAAATGAATTGTAATTACAATTGAAACGACAGAAAAAGATATATGAGTTAATATATGCTCTAAAGTTGAAAAAATCATAAAAATTATGAAAAAAGCGAGGGTTTCTAGATTTTATGGAATGGAAATCAGGAATGAAATTCATTTTCATTATAGGACTTATTCTATCTCTTTTAGAAGATACTATGCCGCCACTCGGACTCGAACCGAGATGCTCTAGCACTGCTTCCTAAGAGCAGCGTGTCTACCGATTTCACCATAGCGGCTTGCTCGAAATCATAATAACCCATTTTTTAGTCAATCGTCGAGATTGAAGGTGAAGGGGTCAATTCAATGTAAAATGTCAAATTTGTTAGTAAGCATTTAATTTTTATTGATAAATAACAACTCGTTGAAATAGCAATTTGAAGGTTCAAAAGGAATCTTTAGTATTTATTGTATCATTTTATTTATTTAATTATCCTTTCTATTTAATTAGGTCGTCAATAGATATTTTTTAGTTTGTGTTTTCCTAAAAGGGAACTCCTTTATTGTAACTAAACTAACTAGTTGTAACTTCAATTCATAGATAAAATTCAACAAAACAAAAAAGGGTTCTTTATCATTTTCATTTTTTAATGATTCATTTCTCATTCTTTATGTATGGTTTTTATGAATCTATAAAAAAATGCTTATTAATTGACTGAATAAATGAATGAAAAAATATGATTTTTAGAGATCACAATTTCAGCACCACACCTAACGATTTCAAAAAATTTATGTAATTTTTGTATTAATCGTTAGCATTTTGCGTTTGTTTTAAGGATTTATCAAACCAACTAGATATTGGGTTGTACCCGTTACGTTATATAAAAAGCGTTTCGATTCCTGTCATAATTGTACCATACTTCAAAAAAGTATTTCGAATCTCGAATTCGAAAAATATGTCTTGATTTCTTTTCTTACATTTTATTATACAAACATAGGATTTCTTTAGATCACTTCAAATTGATACATTATTTGTATATACACTAAATTAGAAAAGGGGTTTTCTCCGTTGGGTTGAAAACAGGGGAAGGAGATATAGTAATTCAGAGAAATAATGATTCATAAAGTTACAAAATTGAAACTTAATGGGTTAGTTTCGACAACCCAGTTAAAGCTCTTATATATGTGCTCCGCGATTCGCTATAGTATAAATATAAAAAAAAAATTATTATTATATTAT